TAGTAGGCAAGGCCATTTTCTTCCACTCCCTGTCCACTCTTGCAGCAGGACAGGAACACTTTCCATAAAAAAAGGAATGAATTCAAGACCTGCGCCGCTGACTCTTATTAAAAAAGATAGAAGCGGGGGTGTCCCCTGTCTTTCTCCTAGAGTTATATTCAAACACACTATTCGAAAGTCTTTTACTAGGCTTTCCCTTGCTTTCTATAGAGCAAGTAGAGGAAAGTTTACTTTCTTTTTCAACTATTCTTGCGGCGGGTTCAGTCATTCTTAAAGCGGAGTCTTTGTCTACGGGAAACCTCTGCAGAAGATTCTTTAGGCTGATGACTCTTTTTCCAGGATTCCTAGTAAAAAACTAGCCCGGAGTGGCACCTTTAGCTCTGCTCTCAGAATTGGAAGTTCAGACTTCGCTTCGAGACACTCAGTCTTTCCCCGATTTAGGGAACTTAGTCCTTGGGGGGGAATGCCACAGGTCTTGGCTGTCTTTCAAAAAGAAGAGAATATGCCTTTACTTTCTCGCTTTCAACAGCCAGCTGGCACCAAAACAGGCGAAAAGTGACTTTTGGCTTTTCTTCTGCCTAGCTCTCTGAAAATGAAAACAAGGCTCGGCATGTGTTTTTCATATGAACTTTTGAGATTCATTTCTTCCAATTCGCCGCTTTCATCAATGAATTGTGCCATGGATGGCATTGGTGGAAGCTTGCAGGCTCTCCTTTCTTTGACACATAAAGACTTGTTTGAAGATAGGAGAATGTTTAGGAGTTAGCTAGGGAAAGACGAGAATCAGCTTAACGTAGACTCTTAAGAAAAGGAAAGGACAGCGGAAGATGCAGCGATAGCAGGACAGGACTCTTTTTCCCTAGATGATTCAGTGATAGAAGTTGTATCCTATACTGAAGCCGACTCCGCGGCAGAAGTTTGATCATCTACAGCATCTGATTCCGGTGAAGCGAAAAGAAAGCTATAGGTAAGTAAAGGCCTTACAGTTTAAGTGAAGGATCAGTGCCCTTCCTGTTTTCTATTACTTAATTTTCTGCTTACTATTTAGAATGTCGAGTACCGTCCCTCCTATAGGGAAGGAAGCCTTCAATCTAACTAAACTAAAGAAAGGGGTAAGGTAAGCTTAGAAGAAGACCGCTTTTAAGTTGAAGCTAAGCTATTTAGAGAAAGACCGGAGGGACTTTTTAGAATGTAAAAACTTGCGCTGTGCTGTCCCCTCTTCCTCCTCTAGGATTCCCCTTGCTGGGAGAACTGTTCTGGGCAACCCTATGTCTTTATTTATTTATTAAAGAAGACTCGGAAAAAGAAAGATTCTTTTACCGAATTGCTTTGAAAGTTGCTAACTCGGATGTTGTCTCCTAGTTGCTCCCTATTCTCGAACTGGAAAATTCTTCTTCTTCTTACTAGAACCATCCTCTCTAGTCTTCTCTTCCTATTCATTCTCTTTCTGTTGCCTAGGCATTCTAGGCTAGGCTTATGTATTACTATTCTCTCTGATCTCTGGGCTTATGGATAAGGAGACATCCGATTCGGTTACACAATTCAATTGAGCAATAGCATCCTAAAAAGTGGTGGCAGACCCTTTTTCACCAGACGCTTAGGGCCGGAGACATCAGACGAGTCAGTAAAGAATCCTCAGGCCTAGAATGCCCAGTTCGAGTTATGGCCAGCTACGGGTCTTCTAAAGAGTACTCTCCCGTAACGGAGCTTATTTGCTAACTTTCCACATCCTATGTATCTTCATTGAATTCAGCTACAACAGATGAAGTGGTAAGCCCGCTTATCTATTTATCTTATTATCTTAAGCGATAGCAGACTTTTCGGCACCCGACTCGGTGAAAGAAAAGAGATTGTCTCGTCCATCTACTGAGTCAGTGACAGAAGTGGTATCCTCTGCAGCAGCCAATTCAGTAATCAATAAAGAAGACTCGGTTCCCCGGGCATTCTCTTCTCTTGTCTTCCCATTCCTCTTTGATGTTGTTAAGCCAAGGGTACCGCTAATAAGGATAAGGTAAAGGCCGTATTTCCTTATTCGGGAATTTAGGGGCGGTAGCAGGAGCAGCGGATTGACTATATTTCCTTCAAGCAAGGCTGACTTCATTAGCTATAGGTAGACTTAACACAAACCCAATCGTACAAGCAAATAGATCAACATCAACGTTGAATAGTTGAATTCCATATAGGGTTTACTGCAAACTTATTATATCTACCGGGGCAACAACCTCTTCCTTGAAGACCCTGTATTGCTTGTCTTTCTTCTCCTAGTTACTTCTTGGATTCGCCGCAAACAGATGACTAAAAGCGCTTACTAAGCACAGTCCCGGAAATTCCAATTCAATTAGCAGCGAATCTTGCACTTGAGGAGCAGATCTCTATCTGTAAGAGCGGATTAGGCGCATGCCATGGATTAGCCCTTCTTTACTACATACATATTATCAGTACCTTATATTTTATCTAAAAAAAGAAAAGATCTAGCTCTTGTTAGTGGGTCAACGTATTCAGTATTCTCGAAGCACCATGTCCTGAGGTCACATGCCTTCTACCTCAATCCAAATCCTCAAACACACTCGATGAATCCGGTTCCAACGGACGCACCAAAAGAGTTTTACGCCGGAGAAAAGAAAAGGCTTTTTCGGGTGGAGGGAGAGCGATCCTAGTCCTATTCTGCTTTATACGTTATCCTTTTGAAAGTCATACTAAGCCTTCCCATCCGCCTCTACCCCTTCTTAGCTTACCGAGCTCGATCGATATCACTCACTGGCCTTGCTACTTCGTTTTTGATGCCCGGACATCCAATGTATTTACGAATGAATGTCTGGAATGACTGACCAATACATGTCGTGGAAGTCTTCCACTGCTGAATGAGTTGCATCATTAAATATGTAAATAGATTGATCCTCGTGCACAAAGCAGCTTTGCTGCACCAGATTACTGGAGAGATCGTTCAGGCAGATACGAGACACCAACCATATCTATGAAATCTTTCACTCCTGCAGCCGAAAAAGCCAGCTCCTCGATATCCTTCAACGGGAGGAACTGAAATCACTCAAGGCACTGGCCCCTTAGCCGAATCAAAGACACTGGGAAATGGTTATCCACTTAAAAGGTCAATCACCCCGGAACACAAACTGTTCAGGAAGGGAGCAGGCAAAGTCTAGCTGCCTATTCGATTCCTTAAGTCCCAGACTTTCTAAGACTAGCAGCGCTTACTCTAACAGCGGTTATTCCGTTCTCAGCTGATTCAATAGCAGCCTTCAAACTTTCATCAAGTCTTATTGCATCACTTCCTATAGCGGCCTCTTCTGGGGCATCCATGTAATATCCCTTTGTTGCAACACAACAACAGGGCATTTGAAACAAACAGGGCATTCATTGTCCACCCTCTTCTTCGTCAAGACCAGTGACAGCTACTCACGAGATGGCAAATGTAAGAAAGTAAAAAAGAATACCTAACCGCATTCGCATTCATAGAGGTCCTTCGATTTAGCTTACCACCTACTCAATAAAAATTCAAAGACTGTAGCTAACCTGTGATTAATGTATAAAAGGTTTATCACATCATAATAGCTATTTTTGCCATGCTCATCTACATCAGTAGTTGTGTTGCTTAAAGCTTTAGTTACACAGTTAGCTCCGAAGCAAAGTAGCAAGGCATATCAAAAAACTTTTCCAACTCAATCAGTAATTAGCATAGAGAAGAACCTAATTCAAAAGAAGCTGTCGTCCTAAGGACATGCGAAGCTGGGACATTAAAAAAGCATTTTTGAGACCTTCTGTAAAGTAAGGTTCTTTCGGTATGCTTCTCTGCAAGCAAGGAAGGGCGTTAGGGTTGGTTCGGATAAAAGGTACCAACCGGTAAAAAGCAGATTTGGAGATAGCGGAGAAAGGGATTTCCCCATAGCCGACAGGTTTCATTTCAGGCGGGGCTCTATAACTTATAGATGAGAGCTAATGCCGTGCCCCTTTCTTTCTTTCAGTAGCTGGATTTTCTCTCCATCAATGGCACCTGATATGGCAAGAAGGGGAAAGGAAAAAGAATCTTAATAAGATTTTAATATGTCTTTTGGGAAGAAGCATGCATAGCCTGAGATCGCTTCCTGAGATCTTTCTTTAGTGGTTTTTGAAATAGTGCTAATGTTCCGATTGGAGGCAACTACCGGGATTTGACAGATATTGGAGATGCATCAACCGTTCCTACGTCTCTTTCAGGGAGACCTATTCTCTATATCTTTATTCATATCTTATGTCTGCTGGAAAGACCACCTCTTTAGTTCGGTGGGAAGGGTGCTGGCATGATAAGGGTAAGGGGAGGACTACCGGTGAACGCTCCCGATACGATATCCGAATGTTCTCATTACCTTACAGGTTGTTACGAAAGGCATCCAATGCATTTAGTACAGCTGACTGAACACCAACCCAATCGGAAACTAAACCCTCCACCTCCCCTTCCCCTCTAAGCTCCTTCCCTGAGTAACTCCTTAACCCGCCCAGTAACTGGTATCTCTCGTGAAACCTTCCCTTGGCCTATAGCCTTCTAATCGGAAAAGGGGAAATTGGATTTCGTTCCGCAAAGTGGTCTTTCGTAATCTGAAAGCGGTGAGTGAGTCTCTGTCTATTAGCTATCCAATACTCAATCAAGGACAGAAAGAAAGACTAAAGAAAAAGGAATCGCCTACTTTAAGTGATTTCCATAATTCAAAATTCAAGTCTAAACTAAAGATTGAGAATGTTTTCTTTTTTTTTAGCTTAGAACGCTAATAGAATGCATGGAAAGCGGGTACACTCCAGCAAGGGAATAAAGCTAAATCATTAATTGAGGCGGGACGCAGCCAAAGTAAGAACCAGTTGAATGAAGGTTATAGATTGGCCCTTAGCCAATAGAATGAATACAAGCAAAGAAGAAGCTTTACATCGCTCGGGAACCATGATGAACCTCTTAGATTAGCTCACTCAAGTGAGTAGTGCTTTCGTCGAGTAAGCTGTGAATAGGAGACTTTTGCTAGGCAATTTACCACTGCATCTGCATTTCAAACAAATATGGTTCCGCTCGGAATCGGATCAATAATGATCTTGAATCTCAATCTCATGACTGAGGTTGCCATAAAGCCAGTGAACACGTGTCCCCCACGTGGGTGTGATGAAGAGAGAGAGACCTCCCTGACTCCTTATGCTAGAGCCAACCTGGCCTACCGGTCTTGTAAACCGATAGTTCCTTTTGGTTTGACACCGGAGGGTGCCCTCCTTTGGGTCTATACATAAAGGACCTCATCAGGGTGTTGATAAAACTAGCTAAACCGGTTTCAGTGAGGTCAATCAAATTGAGAGGTACGAAGAGGACTTTTCGGTCCTTCTTTCGATTCTCTCCTGTAAGGAGAGTGAAGTTACCTTTTACTAATAAGGGTCTGGGTAAGTAAGAGAACCTCTTCGACTACCTCTTCTAAATAGATCTGGAGTCTTCGTCCTCTGGATTAGTCTGTCAGTCCAGTCCGTCAGGTCAATCAATTGCCATTGCAATGTAAGAGTAAGAAATTGATTATCCTCTCTCTCATACTGTCGTAAGTACGCTCGTTCCTGTCTTTGCGACTGGTTCTTCCCCAGTCTGGCCAAGGCAAGCTATGCTAACGACCTCAACTGCACTACCTAGCCAACCATCTTCCCCCAATGTTTTCCCCCGTAGGGCAGAACGCTCCTCAATGGCAAACTAGGAGCACGGAAGCGATGAGAGCATGCCCACTCTCGCCGGCTAACACAATGGATCAATGCAGGGGAGACTAGCCGAGAAGCCTAAGCTAGCTATCAGCTGCCGTACCCCAGCGGAGTCTAGTCTTCTTATCTAGATGAGCATGAGTGGTCAAGCCAGCCCCGCAATGAGATCATGCGCCCTAAGCCTGGGCTACTATTGTGTGTTCCGATCCTTCCAGTGAGAGCTTGTTACCCGTCGCAGTGACCGGCTTAATCGACTCTCTCTCTACCTTCTTGATCCTTGCACCACAAGTTCGCAGACAAGCCGCATTGTGCACTCAAGATGATGAATGCAACAATTGAGAATAAGATGTAGATATCGAATTCGACATCTCATCTCTATAATAATCATCTCTATAATAAGATAATAGTGGGTAGATAATCTTTAATTTAAGAAGGCCCCGGGCTATCATTTCATTTAGTGAAAGCAAAATCGATTATTGTAGCTAAAAAGATGTAAATCATGTCTTGGTGGAGCTATCATTGAACCAAATCTATTATACGTGAATTCTTTTCTAGAGAGATTGGGAAAGCTTATATTACGTGACTCCACTTCATCTTAAGGTGAAGAAGACTGATCGGCGGTCCATGCCATGGGTTCCATTTATCATATGTCAATAAAAGGTAGCTATAATAAGAAGATATGTATCGATGATAGCTATTCGAGTTTGGTCGATCATCCTTTTTATTACATTACTGGTAGAGAAGCTTGGTTCTTACATGACGAGGAAGGTTGGGTTCTTTCTTTATATATTTATATTGATTGAGTCTGGCTAGCTAGTTCCGTCTATCGGTCATGGGAAAGCCAAAACTTGTATATGATAAGTAAAGACTGGGTCGGTCGAGACTCTTTCTTAGTCAAGTGGGAAGACAGCACCGAAGAAGACGGGCACAGAAGAAGATCATCCGACCGGCGAGATAGTTCGATTTCTAGTAAGCTAACTGAGAATCCAATAGAGAAAATTGCTTTGATAATTCTTTCTCGATATAACGATTTCTTGTGAGCCACGAAACTGATAATCCAAGTCGTAAGTACGAACCACTCAATGAGAATCTCAGGCCAATAAGCTACGACTACGAAACGAATTGGATCGGGTTCAGCGCTTGAAAGCTATCGAAGAAGAGTCAATTCAATGCTCAAGTCAAGTCAAAGGGGGGAGTCCACTTATTCAATAGAAGACTGCTTCATATCTCAATCTATAGATCGCAATCCGTGGGTAAGAACCCTTCAGCGGACTCGACCAAAGGCTCAGCCGAAAGAGAAACTTTCTCAGTCGAAGGATAAACTGAATTCAAATCTCACTTTAAGCCGGTTGTTAGCCGTATCAGTAAGGCTAGTGAGCAAGTTTATTAGGTTTAGGAATAGGAATGATTCTTAGGAAGCGAAGCAACCTCTTCTCTTTGCGAGGTACGTTTCAGTTCTGCGGGCAGAAGAAGAAGTTTATGCTTGCCTTTCATACTATTCCGTTGATTCTATTTGACCTTCTTAGGGCGTGAAAGCATTCCATCGGGCTTCCCGCTGAAGGAAGTGTTCAAGTCGCTTCTTTTCCGCTTTCAAGCTGAATCAAGTGGGGAAGATTGCTTCTATCCGTCAAGCATTGGAGTCGTGCCTGAATCCTTTGTTCGTTCTTCTATTTCTATCATCTGCACTTGCCTTGCTCAAAGGAAGAAATAGTGAAAGAAAGTAAGTAGCTCACGGGGCAACGAAGCCTTAAACTGATAAAAGAGTCATCGCGGGTGTCCTCTAAGCTTCTCGTTTGAACTAGTATGCGCTTTCTAGCCGTTGCGTTGATATAAATACCTCAATCTTTCTACTGAAGGCGCAGGAGTGAGGAAAGCGACGAAGTGTATCTGTCCTTCTAAAATCAAAGAAAAGAGTTCAGAAGTTCATTAGCTCATCTCGAATGGGGTGAATCAGGAAGGACAAGACGAATGCGAGTTTAGGGACTATCAAAAGATAGGCCCGAACGGAGCCCTTTGAAGGCTTATTTCATCGATCCAGGTTTTTGTGTGATCATCTCGATCTAGCAGTGTTAAGATATAGTTCAGTAGCGAAATGCTCAAGGCAGAATCCGAAGGTGGAGCGAGAAAGAGGAATTCCCATGGGCGGTACCAATGCCAATACTTGAGATTGATTTAATATATGCTCACGCCCACCATCCAGCACTGTAGTTAGCAGGCTCGGGAGAAGGGGAAGAAAGCCCAAAGATAAGTCTTTCTCCTCCGCTGTGAACGCTATTATCTCAGAAGCTCAGGCTGTTGCACGCCTTACATCTCAGATTGCATCTTCGCCTCCACGAAAGAAGAATCAAATAAGTCAAGTTCCATGGGCACCCTCCGAAGTCTCATCTCAATCCGGCGCTTTCTAAGGGAAGGCTTTAGCTTTCCAATCGTAGGCCTGGGCCTTCTTGACCCTTTCTCGGAGAGGCAACCGTCTTGTCTTAACTGTCCCGAGCTACCGTTGTGGGTTGTGCTCAGCACTTTATTCACAAAGCTTTGCCGCGTCACTTCCAATTTAAAAGCTTAAAATACGTCGGAAAGATGAGACGTCCGACTTACTATTAATAGTGAAACTCAACTTATCATTCTTCACTCTTGCTAGGGCTATACCCTTACTCTAACAAGTAAGCAAGTAAACTACCTTCTTTGTATTGCATTTGAACAAGCCCTATATTCCTATGTAAATTTCGGAAACAATCAATCCGTGATTAAATTAAAGCAAGCAAGAATACAACCGAAACCGAAATGCCGATCTCTCTTTAGAACTATAAATACAGAAGCTCATCAACAGCAATTTTCTGTAGGAACAAACCGAGCAGCTCCAAGAAGAACAGCTACAGACGAGGAAGAGTCCCCTATAGTTTTTAAGACAGCCAAACCATTCCTTCGGTACCAGACAAGCAACGAAGTATCTCCTATTAAGAAGTAAGAAGAGGAAGTCAAGTATACCTCATATTCATAGAAGACTATGTTTTCTGAGTTGCAGCCGATTCATCTATTAGTTCTTCAAACAGCTATCGGAACAGCTAGATTCTTTAAGCAGGCTTTCCCGTAGTTCCCTTAGATCAGTAGATAAAGGTATAAGTTGCTGCTATAGAGAAGAGATTAAATATAGCCTTTCCTAAGTCAATACCCTGGACACGGTCCTCGGGTTGAATAGGCTGCTTGCAACCATTCAAGTGAGTCACCTCCAAACCAATTCATTTAGCACCTTAGAACATCATTGGAGTAGGAAGACCATGACCTATTTACTAGGGAAGTTCTTTAGTATAGGGTAGGCTACTCTACCTACTATAAGAACCTACTATAAGACAAAACGGAGTACCTGCTAGTAAGAGTAACCTCGTAGCTGCCGTAGCTCCTCCTGATGTGAATAAGGTCTTAGTATGTATTGGCATTCTGGGCGGGTCGCAATAAGTCGCTGGTCGAAGGTTTAGACCAATTGCAATTCATCACCATCTTGCCCGCTTCCAATTGATGACTGGCTATTATATAAGTGTTGACCTAAGCCCCTGCCTGTGCTGGGGCTCGGCTCCCGAACCGTACGTGAGCTGCCTCGTACGGCTCTTCCTAAGAACTTGAAGCCCTCTCTCTCTAAATAGAAATTAAAAAAAAAGACTTTTCAAAAAGCCTTCCCTTTCTTATATTAGTGTAGTGCGCTTAGCGCTTCCTGAACCCTTCACATTATTCTCTTATCCTTCTCCACTCAGATTAGTTTTTTAAAGCTTTCTCAGCTCCTGACTCGAGGTCGTATCCTCTGTGTCGACATTTCTTCTTTCTTTGTTTATCTCATCCTTTATAGATGAAAAAACCAAAGGCTCCTCTCCTGCGGAGGTCACCCGAATGAGGGGCTCAACCCGGCCATTCAACTCATGGTAATGACTATTACAATAGCCTCAGTCATTATCATAGTTTAAAAAAGCAAAGAGGAATTAGAACCTCTTTTTCTATTATATTAACTGGCTAGAAAAATGTTTTTTGGGGATTGCCACACAGGGTAGGGCCGGGCGAGAATAAAGGGTTCGCTCTTGCCCTATTAGTTGGCTTAGCCGATATGAGCTTATATAGTCTCGGTCCTATGAATCTGACCGTACTTCCCGCACCCGACAGAAAACTAAACTGACCAAAGCTTATGCGCCACTCCTTCACCAAAGGTTGACCGTCCCAAGATGACTTTTCTTTTCTTTGACTGAATCGCTTCTGCTTTCTATACGATAAATAGAGACTTTCCCAGGACTGGACTATCCTATCTCCAGTCTGTCCCTGTCTCCTACTCCGGATGTAGAATGCCCCAAGGCCTAGAAAGAGAAGAGTCACTTTCACACTTGACTTGAATTATCTTATTGGATTCTCTATTATAGCCCCCCTCCCCGTCCTCTTATGCTGTAACCTGTGTTGGAGGGAGGTTATTTTCCCCTGGGAGTGATGCGGTGTCTTTCCCTGAAGTAATCTGCCATTTCTAATCCCTTACCAGCTGAGCATGAATACGGTCCGGGCGAGGTCTGTAAGAACTCGACTGAAAGGAGAGGAAATAAGTATGATCTAGAAGAGGGTTCCACAGGCGAGAAGGATCTCTTGCCACTGTTATATGGCTCCAAGCGAAGAGGCCGAAGGAAAGCGCATTCCTGCCACTAGGGAGCAGGATCAAGGGAGGGGACTGTAAAAAAAGAGGTGCCAGTGGAAAAGGTAAGGGGGGAGCTTCTAGTGGAAACCGTAGTGAATGTGCTTATGCCAAAGGTAGTGCCAGCACTGATAATTGGATACATCGTGTGGGAGCAGACAAATAGTGCCATGATCTACCAAAGTATAAGCGAGTATACTATGAGCTCACTTAGCACCGTGAAACCGATAAAGAAAGTTGAAATAGTGAAGTGAGTTCCGGGTTTATTAGGGAGAGACTGTAACATCGCTAACATTGCTAAAGGTACATTAACAGCGACAAGTGGGCAGCTAAGCGAGATATAAAACCTTAAACCTTGGAACAGAGCCCTTCTTTGTAGCTTTAGGCGAAAGCTAAATCCAATCCCAACAGTCTCATCTATTGCTGCGGATTCTCGAAAAATAATAATAGTGTAGGCGGAGGACTTTATTTACGCTATTTCGTCAAATGAGAAGTTTGCAGGCACGGAAAAAAGACTTATACTATAGGTAGCTGCGTCTCTTCTACTGGCGCGTTTATAAAGTATATAACTATAACGATTGATGGATAAAAAATCAAAGTTGGGCAAGATTTTTTAAGATGCCTTGAATATGGGCTGATCCTTCGAATATATTCTGTCACCAAGAATGGATGACAACCACTGAAGGGCGAACCTAATCTTTATATTTATTTAATAGGGATGCGCATTCATTGATCTACAGAGTAAGGCAAAATTGTCCACGTGGACGCTCTTATTGCTCCACCAACGTGGCAATAGTGGGTTACATTGTAAGAACACCATACGGAGCGGAGTTACTAACCAACTATCGGGTAATTTACTAAGGAGTAACAATGCTTGCAACACCATCTGAATGGATTATTCACTTTATTCACAAAGCTTTGCCGCGTCACTTCCAATTTAAAAGCTTCCTAAAACAAGGATTGACTCGCTTCTGATCTACGACCACCCTCACCTATCTCATGAACGAACTCACTCTCGAATGCGAGAAACTTTACCTTTACTTAGAGAGGGGCAGCGGTACCACGCTCTTCCGTGCTCGTAGGTTGACTTCCCTATGCATCCCGACTAAGGTCTCACAAACGTGCACTTCCCTTATGCATCCAGCCGCTTTACTAATGTGAATAGGTTATACATAAGGGTGGGTTGGTTATATACTCTTATGCGCGTTCCTTCTTCGAACCTTTTGGTATGTATTGCCCCCTAAAGATCAGATCCACCAGACGAGAAAGTAAATTCCGCACTGCTGCTGAGTCGTCGGACTTATCCACCAAGGGATTCGTGGAATTTCTGTGGATTGCGTTGGGGGAAATCTACCAAAGCTAGGCAGATAGATAGACTCCTTTCCCGCTGCTAAGGGAGAGTAAGAAAAAAAAGAAAAATGATTGTTTTTTAATCAGCGCCCCCTTTTGGGTATGCAGGTACTACGAGTCCTCTCACTACCAACCAGCAGACATCATCTGGCTGGGTCTTGCCGGTATCAACAACAAGAAAAAAACAACAAAATGGAAACAGCAACTAACTATGGCTCTTGGCCCAGACAACGTCCTAGGCGTCGGGGAGATCGGAGCAACAAGGAACGCCTAGACGACGTTTTTATTCCTGGGCTGCAGTAAGTAGATCGAGAGGTCGTTCCGCCCCTTGTCCCCGAATATGGGTAATATGTTCTAACAAATTCTTGCTCCAATCTGACCTAGCTGGCGAGCGATCCCAGTTCGCGGCAGAGAACAAGACAGCAAGCGAGCGTACCTTTGTTCGCTTCTTCTCCACCAAGCACGGAAGTTTAAGGATAACTGTTGGTCGGTGGCTACCTAAGGAAACTCCGATTCGATCCGCCCCCCAGCTGGGAGGCATCTACCTCATCCCGATCACAAGGAGAGGTTCACCATGATGGGGGTACTTTTTTTTTTCCCTTCCGGAAAGAATGAAATGCATAGGGGACCATCCTTTTGTTGCGGCATGCTCCTCAGATTTACGGATTCGCAGGGGGCCTCAGGCCCTACTTAGTTGACTGACAATGACAAAGGCTTGCGAAACTAAGTAGGGCCTTTTCCTTTTTGAAGAACCCATTCTCATTATCTTTCATACATAAGTCAAGTAGGCGCTCCCTAACCGGTCGCCTTAGTAGCGTTGACAAAGAAGAACAGCCGGTTAAAAGACAGCGAATCTTTTTTTTTATTTATATATATATTTATATTTTATATAGGCCAGCTTGACAAGCTACCCTTCCTCTTGATCTGAGGTGCGAAGAGAAAGATCTATTTTTTATGACTTCCACTTATCGATCCCGGCCCGGAAAAGTGACCGACCAGGGCCCTATTTTTGAATGAAAGAAAGGGTTTATGAGCCCTAGCCCTGTAAGCCCACACCTGTGTAGAGTAGATCGTTCAACACCTGCGGCACAAACCCATTTTTGACCTATTGGTCCTAGTATCATAGGCGACCGAACGGCCGCCCCCTAATTACTAGACCAACCTGCTGTAATAATTCCATAAACACCTAACGAAGATATGGCAAACAAATAAAGTAGCCCTATGTTCGAATCTGACAATACCATACCATAATCAAAAGGTACAACGGCCCGAGCGACCAGACTTAACATAAATGTAGCCACTGGAGCCATTCGAAAAAGGGAGAAATTAGCACTACTTGGTGAAATAGGTTCTTTTAGAATCAATTTCAAACCATCTGCTAGAGGTTGTAACAATCCGAACGATCCCACTACATCAGGACCCTTTCGACGTTGCACAAAAGCCATTACTTTACGTTCAGCTAGCACTAAAAAGGCTACTCCTAGTAGAAGTGGTAGAATTATTCCAAGTATTTCAGCTGGAACAGCTATGTACGTTTTCGATTTTCTATTCACTCATGATCTGGCCTGGTCGACCCAATCATGATATTGATGGTTTTGACCTTTTCTCGCAAAAATTCTGTATCAATAATCGGCATTCTTTTCGATCTTGTACCTTAACCTTAGTACACTGAACACCAACCCAATCTCGAAAAGAATCAGTACACGCAACTACATCTCCGCTAATCTATATGCCCTGACGTGAACGGCAGCTTTCAGTGAGTCTTAGTTTGATGATCGAACATTCTTTCGATTGCATGTGTTAAGCAAAGCACGCACAATTGAACAAAAGAAAGAAGATCAAAGAGCTCTCCTCAATAGTCAGATAGGATCGTAGGCGTACGGTGACCGGCTTCGCGAGACCTTATCGGTCTACTCAAGGCGTTGCTCTATTGGGCGCAGCTTTCTTGATCTAGCTTTCTGACTAACTGAATAGGCTCTTGTCAATTCTTTCTTCTCTTAAGAAATTTCGAGTTTGTGAGATTGATCACTCCTAAATGCAGCCGTGATCTTCTATACGATAAATCGCCATCTCGTAGCACCACAGCCTGGGAAACCTCTTATCCTCTACCTTACCTCGACAAAAAAATATATTGGTGGATTATTGTCTCAGGAGGTAGATGGAGTGGAATAGGGCTACTCCACCTGACTCACGGTCGCTCCACGGGAAACCACCACTAGGAGACGAAGCAAGCCGAGGGTTTCGAGGCAGATATCGCCATGACACGGTAGTAGGGAAACCGGTCCTTGTAAGCAGCACTAGAGAGGGGATAGAGACTCGAGACTTCAAACTAATGTCCTTCTTCCTCTGAGCCAGGTTCCTTGTAGAGTCTATCTACTAGAGACATTAACGGTGCTCACCCGGTTGGGAAAATTCAATACTCGAATTGAACGCCCTCCATCGTACAGTTCGGCGGACACGGAAGAGCTAGTTCATAGGGCTCGTGCAGTCATGGGACCGACGGTGAAAAGCTCGGGATGATGATGGGGCTAGCAACCGGCCCTCCAAGAAGCTAGATCTCTTGGGCGCTTTGTTTCCCTTGTAGCCAAGTCATACTCATTCCGTACGACGAAGGATTGGGCCTTCGAGGTCGGAACTCATCACATTACTGGGTAGATCAGTTGGGGGATAAGGGTTATAGTTCAATAAAGGTGCTTCTCATTATATCGAATAATAAGTTAGGCCTGTGGTGCTCCGGGATTCTAACCCGTTCCCTGGTAGTAGAGAGAGAGATCCGCATAAGCCGTGCTGGGGAATACCCGCTAAGTAACTCGAAACTGGTAACTATAGCCCCTAGCTGTGAAGCTCGCCTACCCGGGTCAATTATGGGCTCCCCCTACTACTAGTGGGTGCCTCCGGTTCGAGACGGGACTGTTTAAGAAAAAGAAACTCCTCCGCAAAGGGCGGAGAGAATTGAGTTGGTCATTGCTTCGGGTCATCTAAGCTCACCCAGAGAAACTTCGTTAGAGTGGAAAAACATAGAAAGACTGCTGCCTCGCTTCCAACCGCATCTCATGTAATGTTAGCTACCATTGTCACTGAACACTAACCCAAAGTCACCTGCCTTCAGCCCAATAGAATTCCCCTCCATTTTCACACCTACTGTAAAGCTGCCTTAGTCACATCAAGGGTCACCGTCAATTCCACAAACTTCTTATGATAAAAGGTTATTGTCACCGTCACCATACCAACTCCTTCCGCCAGACCTAAACGAAGCAGCCAGTTTCCCTTCTTCGGATGGGGCTTTTTTCCCCAATATTCCTATAGTGGGAAATCTGAGCATAGAGGAACAAAAAATGTGTAATCATTTGGTCTCATTTGAGAGGCAAATGATAAGGAAGGCCGCGCTTATGCTAAAGTCGTTAGACTATAACCCTGACGAAATAGATGTTAGGGCAGTCGTTTCGGCATTCATTGAGAATGTGGACCCTGAGCGCTTTGAGTCCGTTCTTTTGGGTATTATAGACCCGAACTCCCCGGTATTCATAGAATTTCTAAACGATTGGGAGGATTATCATTATCCTAGGCATTTTCCCAATCCTCCACAGTCACTATTTTAAGGCAGTTTAGTACGATTACCTTACAAAATTAGTAAGTCAAATGCAACTTTACCTTCAGCCAGAAGGAAATTATAAACTTATTACCAACGCGGATTAGTTCTTAAGACTGCTCCGCTCACTAGGATACCGTCTTACGCGGTACCCGGTCTCAGACCGGACAGAACGAAACTACTCTCTAGCTCTTTCTATAGCTAATCGAGGAGAAGTTCTCTAGACATCCCTGGTTGTTACCGTTTTTTTAAGTAAACTCTTGTCACTCCTACCTCAGGTTATCCGGCCAAAATCACCTCGATTTTAGTTTTCAATAGAGGGGAATTACTAAATGCCATAAGATCTCGTGCTATCAGAGATCTAGGCACAAGCTCCCACCCCTACTAAGTCTTAGCCTCTTCTCCATACAAACAAAATAAAGGGTGTGAAGCCAAGACCCTTCTACCGTACCGAATTACGCTTTCATCAGGAGCGTAGCGAAAAACAATAAGTCAGATTTTGGTCCGGCTTACTCTCTATACTTAACATATCTTGCTTCCCTATCACCATCTCTTCGGAATGGCACTGAATTCGTACTCCCCAGGCTCCGCACTCACGATACCCCCACAATCTAGTATAAATAGTGGCCGTTCACGTCAGGAAGGAAAAGAAGAAAGAAAGAGGGGGGACGGATCCCAAGGGTAACTTCAAAAGCAAACATGCTTACCATATGGCTGCTCATCAAGACTCTCAGCAAAGACTCCAATCGAGTGACTGGAAGTGGATTTGCCCAAACTACTCCTAGAGTGAACGACTTCCTCTGGCTTTGTGCCCATGATCGTCTAGCCCTTCTCCACACTCGGCACATTAGTCAGGGATCCCTATTGTTGGTGCCAAGGAATCAATGAAAGCACCGACCATGTCCTCAGAACCTGCCCTAAAGCTACTAAATTATTGTCTTTTGGCCTCCCCTCTGATCTGAACAAGCCTAACCATGGACTTCGTGAGTGGCTCAAGAATGGAATCCAATAAAATCTCACTTCTGCCCATGCTAATCTTCCTTGGGCATTCTATTTCCCCTTGCGTGCTGGACACTCTTGTCCGAAACAAAGAAGCCCTGGACCCAAAAGGCTTTGTTGGCAATCCTTATTATATAAATAAATGAAAGTCTTCAATTTAGACTTTTCATTTTCATATAATAAGCAAAGCAGGACTTATTCTTTCTTATCTAGTTACAGCTGATAGGGAAAGCTCTTGTACTCTATAAAGCAAAGCTAGTCTCATAAGACTAGCTAAAAGACTCTATTCCATATGCCAAAGCTTGGAGTGGGAGTTCGGTTCGATCCCTGGAAACATTCTTTACTTCACAAGAGTCCCCCTCGGATCAGAGAACTGGCTTGACACAGCCAAAGAAAAGAGGATAGTTCGATCCCAGATTGAACCGAAGCCTACTTCCTTGCCTTTGAAAAGGTAGGTAAAAAAAGCCTATTCCTTTGTGGCTGGCCCCAGTGCTTAACGTCAGGTTGCCTCCACATATGAAAAGTAAGCCAGCCGTATTAGCTCATCAACTCGCCTTAACGCACCGTCACTATATGGAGCCGGACTTGCGTACGGTATCACTTGCCTAACAGCTGTCAAAAGCGAAAGCTTCAATGTTGACGGGCTTATTGTCTCCTTTCTAAAGGGAAAATCAGCTCAAGTACCTCGAGCCTCGGACAGTCGCTAACCGTTGCGCCTTCTCTTCCGCTTACACCATTTCTTTGTAAACGCTCCGCTTTGCTCTTTGACGCGCTACTTCCGCTAGCAACCAGCTTCGGATTCTCCTTAAGGCACCGTGTTGAGTAGGGAATTGAATAGAAACTTGATTTTGGGTCTCGCTCCGCTCTATACCCAAAGCTTCAACTCAATCACTTGGACAGAGGCCTACCAACAGCGGGCTCTGGTGGGGGAACGGTATCCATTGCCTGCTGCCCCATCCCAATAATACGTGTTTATCAACCACCCCTGTCAACTTCGCACAAGCCAACACTGGCTCCTGCCCTATACATACATTAGGGGAGTCGATAATCCCGGTAGATCCTCTGCATGAATGGGCACGTTCTCCTGTAATAACCAAAGCAACCGTGGCTACTATACTATGTTTGGGGCTATCGTGCTGACTATGATGCTCTGTGAGGCCAGTTCCCTGCAGTAAGATGGAATAGAGAGAAAGGGGCTGTTGCCTGAAACGAATACGAGCATGGAGTGAGCAGAACAATGGTGCTATGTATTCCACCAGAAAAATTGGAAATTAGGAAAATAGTAGGAGGAGGAAAGGAAAAAGCTCTGATTATTGTTTCTGACTCTTTTCTCCCGGTAAATTCTCTAGATCTTCTCTGGCTTTATCCTAAGAAGTGCAGCTATCTCCGCCTCACAGCATCAGGTAAGTTTACCACACAACATTTTCGGTTCACTTCTAGGCACTCTCGATTAACAGAAAAGGGATATGGTTCAACCCCGGTCCACAGGCTCTCGATCTTTATCTACAGGGTGCTTTTTACTCTCCCTTTGCCTCTTTCTTTTGAATGCCTGGGATGGAAAAGCAAAGATCATATCTTGATGCGTGTACCGTACTGCTATCCAAACGAAGATTAATTACCTACCGACCATGTTCGTTCTCTGTGTTGGGCTATATTACGCTATCGATAGAGGAACTTGATATGCGAGATGGACAAACTCGGCTTCATCTAATGCTTGCTCTCATCTTGCGAAGAATGCTTTTAGTCCTTTTCCCTGTCTGTCTACTGAAAATGGCTTAGGGAAAGGTCCCTGCCTAGTGGTTTTGGAATAGGTCAATCAATCCCTGCTTTGGCTGTCTCCTTCCATTCTTATCTTACATGTGCAGCCTTTTCTGATTCAATTGCATAAGCCCTAGTTTCTACTCTAGCAGCAATCCTTCCCTCACATCGGATTCACTTGTCCCATCCCCGCTTCCTCCTTGAAGGCCTAAGGAAGAGCCTATGAATGTGCATTCATGTACAGTTGATTCTCGAACAGTAAGAGCTAAGACTGATGCCCTAGATTGCCCTATTCCCTCCTATTCACTCCTTGGCCTTTTCTCATCCTTATCGTAGGGGACTAGAGCGAGCTGGCTAAGCCGCATCTTCTGCTTTCTTTGCATTTGGCATTTGTCCTGAAAAAACCCCTTATTGCAAAGAGCTAGCTTATTCGTTCTAACCTTTTGATTCACGTCCGGTAATGCCACATCTAAGAGCTTATTCTTCATGAAAATATCTGCGTCTTCTTGCTGCGGATTCGTGAAAAGAGAGGATTCGATGCTTTCCCCCATAGAAAAAATTTTTTTATTCTAAAGCGGCTTTCAAGTCTTCCTTTTAATGCTCCAGTCCGGAATCCGCCTCTTTACTTTAGTAAAGTAAAGGCAGCCATTCCTTTTCTATTTCATGCTAAGACTCCTACTAGGGGAAATGGCAGTTTATTGTCTTCATGCCATCTTTCATTCCCTTCCTTTCACCGACATCTGGCATATTATAGCACCAGCCCTTATTCTGCAAAACAAAAACAGAAGTGGGCATCATCCTTTCCTTCCTCGGCCTTAGGTCAATCAGTCCCTTGCTTCTGTTGAATTAATTCCTTCTCATCGAATCTTTCCATTAAAAAGAAATTTCTATTTCTCGAGGCATATGAATATTATCGATATGCCACTAACTCAAGTGCCACATTTGATTCAACAGCGGCACCGTCTATTGCGAACATAGCACTGAATTCAATAGCACTGGATGAAAGCCATTCATGAAACCCTTCCCCCGGGAAAGAGCCAAGCAGCTGCTATTTGAACAACGGATTCAGCCATTGAAGATAATATCTACAACTTATGACTCCACTGCTAGTATACTGGATGCAACCTATTTTTACACAACCGATTCTGGCTATAGCACCAGCGCATTCCCTGACTTCCTTTCTTCTCTCAGAACATTCTCTTCTTCACGAAGAAGTGAATCTTAACGCACAGAAGCAGGAAAAGAGTGCTTTGGTAGGTCAGTCGGTACAGTAAGTAAGTCAATTGGCTTAGAAAGACTAGAGAGGACGTAGTAGGAAGATTAGAGGACCTAAAGCCCTTCGCTCGTCCCTTTCATTAGGAATCTCACATCTCGATCTCTCTTTCCGCTACGAAAGCAACAGCAATCCCCCCCAATCCAGTACTCAAAAGCAAGCAAGGAAGCGTTACAGCTTTCTTTCTGAAAATGATAAGAAATCTGACACTGTGAAAGAAAGAATACGATGTTCTGAGAATAGGGTGAAAACGAATTCTGTGTTTAAAGTAAAAATGAAAGTAGTGAAGTTAGCCCTTAGAGTTCGGGTTCAAGCTATCTATCATACCTTTGTGCTTTCAAGCCTTTATGCTGTCAGTCTCTATGTAAGCATGAAGTCAGCATTCATTAGTAATAGTAAGAAAATAGTAAGAGTCATTGCATGGTTAATTACGTAGATAAAGAAAGGGCTTTCACTGCCTCCAAAGAGTACATCCATAGTTAGTCTTTTCCATAGTCTAAAGGGAGTGAAGGGATCCGAGGTACTAAGTAGCTATGGAATGAAGGCGAACTAAAAGCTTTCTCCTCTATTTTCTGATGACAGCCGTACTGCTGAGGCTGCTTCGGTTGCCCAAAAATTACGGTCATTTGCTGAAGAAGATATTGGAGGACACGGCATAGCTGCCCCATCAATGATAGGAAATGCAACTGCTAGCAAAAGATTAGAATTTGCTGTTACTAATCTACAAGAGTATTGCAATGAATTGGAGAATAGATTTCTGGCTCGGTTTGATGCAGCATCACAGAAAAGAGATTTGTCTGAATGTGCCAAAATTTTGTCACAGTTCAATAGGGGTACAAGTGCCATGCAACATTATGTAGCAACACGGCCAATGTTTGTTTATTGATGTGGAAGTCATGAACGCTGATACTAGGTTGGTTCTTGGTGACGATGGGGCACATGCTAGTCCTAGTAATGTAGCTAAAGGGCTTTCGTCATTGTACAAAGAAATCACAGATACTGTTCAGCAGCAAAAAAGTGTATTCCCTTCACCCAATGAGGTTATGTCGATTTTAGTTCAGCGAGTTCTAGAGCAGCGAGTCACTGCCCTTCTGGACAAATTATTAGTAAGGCCAACTCTTGTAAATCTACCTTCCTTCCATGGAGGAAGGTGGACTTCTATTATATCTCAGAATTCTAGCAGTAACATATGAAAAGACGCAAGAACTTGCTAGAGATCTACAAGCGATGGGATGTGGAGACTTGGATGTTGAGGGCCTCACAGAGTCTTTGTTTTCAAATCATAAGGATGAATACCCCGACTATGAGCAGGCATCTCTTAACCAATTATATCAAGTGAAGATGGAAGAACTGCGAGCTGAAAGCCAGCAGATATCGGATTCACCTGGAACAATTGGACGCTCAAAAGGTATGAAATCGCTCGACTGAAAGGAGAGGAAAGAAGAGACTATGAGCTCTTCCTATGACTACGAGCAGTAGCTTTAGCGAATTGTTAAATACTTTATCTAAGAACATACAGCGTTCTCGTTATGAGAGATTTATTATCAAGCTCTGGCAACTGCCTACGATGGCTATAATTTTGATTTGCCGGCCTTTCTATGAGCAACTTGTCCTCTAGTCACACGTGCAGGTTTGGCAGAACAACCACCAATATCAATATAGGGGAGTATTCATCGCCTCTTGTCTCATCATGAGCTCGCACCAAGTGAAAACACAGGGATTTAGGGTAAGCATTGTCTAGTCTTCTGGTTCTTTCTAGTCATCTCTCCAATGCCAGGGCCAGGCTTTGTTTATAGATCCATTGAAGAGTCTCTCTCCATGCAGGCCTATTGTGTCGGCTGTAGGGGGTTCTTAGGGACCACCACAAGTCTTCCAGCCGTTCTAGATATCCTCGTGCTGATTTGATTAAATGACTTCTTCATATTTAATTTCCCCATGGCGAACACCTATTCGTGGAAGAAGTGCTGTTGTTGTGGATCTAGGAATTGAAAGAGCAGCTCCTCTTCCAAATTGTAGAGTTGTAGACTGATCTTTTCTTCATTTTTGGTGTGCCATCTATTTCAGTAAATGCAAGTGCTCCTTTTATGGATAGACTTGTTGATTTCGTCTTCACTCGAAATTTAATTTATCCGGATCAGCATCCAATATTCAAAGTTTCGGCTCTTCCTGTGCCTGAATTACTACAGCGCCTTACCGTCTACTAATAAATACTACTAAAAGAAGGACCACAAAGCCCTTTGATAGAGATAGGAAATGAACCGGAATGAAAGAAACGTAGTAGAATCACGCGGTGGAACAACGTAGTCGTTAGCGCTTAAGAAATAGAAAGAAAGTAGTGTACTCATTTCGGTCAGCATCATTCTTGCTTATGTCTAAGAAAAAGTCCCCCCTATTGCTCTAGCTGGACCGGGAGAACTGATTCTTCTCGAATTGACACCATAACAAGATTTACGCGCATCAATCGTTAACTTAACAAGGGATTTGCTTTCTCTAACCCACTTGAGGAGAGTGACAACTATCACTAGATTGTGAACCTGAAGTCTTGAGCGAGGACCTTCTTTCTCCTACGGCAGGGCACGACCCTGACACAATATTCTGTGATTGCTAAGTTTAAAGGCCAGGGAGAGATTCTCCACTAGCATTCTGGCTGAGACAGGAGAAAAAAAGGGTATGAATATCCGAATAGTTAACTCTCCTCCATCCCCCAAGCAGCGAAGAAAGGGAGCCGAGTACCGATCGGTTAGAGTAGCTTGCTTCTACGATGATTTGGTGGCAAATGATGCTGATTTGAGCACCTACTCAGATGACAAGGACAAGATGAGGCGCAAGAACACCTTTGTAATACATAAATTTCACTGGCTTTTTAAGCCAATAGAATAGGCCGTGTCCTGTCCGAGATTGTGGGTCGTACCTGGGTTAACTCGTTTGGTCTTGCTATTGGCTGCCTGTCCAAGGGTGGCTGTTGAAACCTCCTCCTTTCTATACTATACGAAAAATTCCATCCAACCATTCCATTCCGTTGAGCCTAGTCCCATTCCATCAGCAGACTGAACTCCATTCTTGAACGAAAGAGACAACCTGAACACCGCTCTCCCATGGTTTTTCGTTGAGAAGCACTTCTTTTTCATCTTCAATTGGGATCCCGTCGGGAAGGATTACCCATTACTTCTTTGTATCAGTTCAGACCCTATTGTATCAGAACAGCTCCTTAAAGTCCATTAAGAGGCAAAAGGTTCAATTCAATAGCATAGGCGGTAAGCATATATAGTTATAGGCTGTACCAGTTGGTATGGAAAAGGGGGCAGAATCGAAAGGTTGTGGCGCATAATAGAAGAACTATCGGCAGGGAAGGCAGTCTATCGCCTTATGGCTTAATCTTCCCTAAGAGGTTGGGTCGTTTGAAAGGGCGAGTGGAGAATGTATTATGGTAACCGGCGAGTCAGCTAAAAGGTTTTTAGAAAAGCTAGCTAGCGCATACGATAACTAGAATATTTATCTGAATGAACAGGAACTGATATGATAATAATGTACATATAATACAAAGAGAGGGGCCAACCTCTTACCTAACAGTGTTTGGGAATGGAAATCTTGACCGGCGCTCTTCTTTATTCGGGAATAGGTACTAATACTCTCTTTGAGACGCCCCTTTCTCCAGGTGAACTATCTAAAAAGAGACATGCGGGTGCACTTTGAGGCCTATGAACTACTCCCGATCACTGCAAATAATGCCCTTTACTTTAAGACCGTTTTCAAGACCTTCCAGGCCCGTTACCCAACGCTCATGTGCTTGAATATGTAGCAGGCTTCCCCTTCGATCTGCTTCTGTATCAGCGGCTGAGCCAGAAACTATACCTATCCCAGCTGGAGACCTCTAGGAGAATGGATACCAAAGAATTTCACACATCGCGGGTTTCATTTTCCATTTTATCCTAACCTAAGAAAAGGGATTGGTGCAAGAAGATTCCACCACTCGGTGGGGAAAAAGTTGCCCACCTAAATAAGATGTCTAAACCTAAAGAATAGAAGAGGACAGTCAACAAACTTGGTCCAACATCACTCTTCCCGCTCAAATGGGCTAGGTATAACCTTTCGAAGAGAACTTTCTTGTTTGGAAACCAGGGATGCTCAAAATCTCGAATTGGGCTCTCACCGTTGGTCATTAATTCACTGACCCTATCTCTTCCCCGCTCTGCCGGCGGCAGTGGTCTTGGGTTCGGCTCATAACTCTGTGGTTTGGACAGATCCTGCTACTTTACATTCATTGTTAGGTCGTTCGTGCATGCCCCCTTCTCAATTACGCGCTTTCGGCTACCAGGTCAGAGTCGGCTGGCATCATGCAAAGGAAAGAGCGATGATTCTCCTTTCTTTCTCAATAGGTGATTTGCAGCTACACCGGGAGAAGAGTTGGCATCTATTTATCTATTCTTTTTTCTTTGACTTCGGATTGAGACTTGAAGCTTTAGCCGGAAGGAAGACAAGACCAGGAACAAAAACCCACTGTTTTGTGCCACGCGGTTGAGCTTTCCCCTTTCCCATTGTGCCTTCCATTCTTGTTTTCTAATAGAGGGTATGCCTTTACTTGTCGTTAGGAGAAGTAGCTTGCTACTTCTAAGGTATCATCTTGTAGTTATAGGATTTGTTTCTGTCCTGCCTAGTAAGACTGGTAAGGATCGTCTAGTTCTTCGAGATTCTCTTTTGAATTTGAAGAGGTTGGACGATGAACAAAACTTTCCCTATCACATACTAATAGCACCATAAGTGCAACCAGTCTGCGGAAATCCATTTTGATAGGCTTACTTAATGCTGACCGCAGAGACTTAGACCCTCAAGACCTTCTAAGCCGAGTTAAGGTCCGCTTGGGAATGTCGAACCGTTTGGATAGCAAAGGAAGAATCAGAATCAGGGGGGTTTCATTCTTGGATTGGCTTGCATACAATAAATGCTTCCAAGCATACTTTTTTAAGTATTGCAAGAAATCTTTTTTCTGAGTTCCCTGAGGAAGAGTGTCAAGTCCAATCTGTAAAGGGCGCGGGCCCTTGGTCAAGGAGCTTTTCTGACAAAAAAGCAAGAACGCATCTTGTGTCGGGTTAAGGCTCCACCTCATGTTGGGTTAAGGGCTTAGTGGAACCCAATTTCTTTGTAGTCTAGGGCGTTGCTTGGCATTGGGCTTTAGTTAAGCCTATATCCATTTCAGAATAGGATCTTTAATGTAGCCCAACTCTTTGAATTTGGATAGATCCGGAGGACAGGACCTTGGCCTTCTTGCATAGACTTGGGCTTGCTTTGATGATGGGTAGGCTTGCTGTGCTTTGGCCCTTCTGTGGGCTTTCATCGAGGAAAGCAGGCTTCACAAGATGCGAATCATATGCTTATCAAAAATTGAATCATTTTTCAAATTCAAGTTTGAGAGATAGTGAGACTTTGCCTATGCGAAGAAAAGGTCTTCCCCTATAGTAGCGGGGCTAACGCGCTAGGAAGCTTGCTTGTTAGTATAAAAAAGGATTTTGACACCTCAACCCCCAAAAACTACTTGGGCATACTTAGCTTTCCCCCCTAAGAGCTTTCCACCAAGCTTGTCACTTTTATAAACCTCTTCACTAAACTAAATTCATAAGCTAAAGAAGGGGATAAGCACCTTAAGGTAGACTTACCGCTTCCCTAGTAACTTTTAGAGAAGAATTTCCACTAAAGAACACTAAAGGGAAGATGATTCAAATAGGGGGGCTACTATAGTAATTGTCTATTTCGAGTGCCCTTGCTGTACTGACTTACTGTATACCGGTGTTAGTGGACTGACAGAGTGAGCTGGAAAGGGTACCTTTGCTTGGAAAAAGCAAGCGTCTGATCAGATCAATCAAGTCAATCAAGTTAATCAAGGACTGGGCTGTCGAGTGACGATTGGCCGAGGGGAGTGCCATCATGTATCAGGGTACAAATAAGCCAGTGAAAGAGGAGTAGTCAGTGTACGACGAAGCACGCGTGGTACGTAAGCGAATACGGATCACGTGGGTTTGTACTGATCCGCTTTCGAGCTGTCGAGTGAGGATTGCTCCATCTATTAAGAAAGGACGCAGGGGGCCTGTCTTATTATAAAGGAATACCTTCTCTGATGTGCGCTATATTATTGTGTCCTATTCCTGAAGGAGTGATCGGGATTAAGCCACGTGGCGATACCCGCGAAAAACGAAGGACTTTTTTTTTTCGCTTAGAGCTTCCTACGTCTATAAATAGAAGCTGCTTTCTCTATTTGGCAAAGCAAGGGGAGATATGGATCCACCAGTTACCACTTTAACACTTTCTCAAATTGAGCAAGCAATTCAACAGGTAGAGAACCAAAAGCTCCAGCAGGAGCAAACCCTGGCTGCCTTCTGGGAGCACATGCCTCCTGTCGATCCAGAGTTCCTGGCAAAAAGGATGCAAGAGCTCCGGGACCGCATTCGCGCTCTAGAAGAACGAAGAAGGGCCCTCATCCGAGAGCGCGAATTGCTGCTTATCAGGGCGGCCTCCAGCATCCGCGGGAGACCTGGGGGAAACAACTAAGAAGTCCTTTGTTTTTGCTTTTCTTTTGCTTTTAACTTAATATGTTGTTTGTTTGTTAACTTTGTTGTAATGTTGTGTTTAGTTGTTTGGCTGGTCTATGTGTGTGTAAGCTTCCGTATTAGTAGTTCTAATAATTTTAGTAGTTCTTCTTTACTATAGAAAGAATTGGACTTGTATTTCGCTGGCTTCTTACCTATCTAGTAGCTAGGAGTGAGCCTTTGTCGTACTTTCAACTAGTCGAACTATGGATTCTTAGTTTCAGGCAGAAGACGAATCCAAAATGTAATGAACGGGATCCCATAAGGGTAATGGGCAAAATCCCCAAAAGTAATCCGAATATCTTTCTTTTTTTTATCCTCCCAGTGGTATACTACGATTCAGTAATTCGATCTATGCCAACGGTCTCTTTTCTTTTGGAGCTGGGGCTTGTGTCAGTCTTTCTTTTTTTCCTTGCCCGCAATGAGTGGACCGGAGGGCAAAGAAAGGAGGCGACGACGAATTGTTACAGATTTTTAGTTTAAATAAAAATTCCTTTTTTGGGGAAAGAGGTCTCAGTCCAGGTATAAAGAAAGGAAAAACCTTTTCTTTTAGACGGCGCACTCTTCTATTGTTGATTAGAAAGGTGGGCCCCAGCGCACTATCCTTAGGATTAGACAGCAGAATCCATCTCTAAAGCAATTCCCGAGATACTATATAAAATAAAAGAAAGGAGATATTTTGTGTAGTCCATCCAATCTGGATCCATAGATTGGCTTAGATCCATTCTTTTTCATCCCCTACGCTGCGAGTACGGTATCAATCCCCGAATTAACTTCCTTAGGTAAGGGAGGACTTCTTTCATCAGTTGACAATCTATGGTCTTGTGCACGAATGGGATGCAATGACTTAGATAATCGAAAAAAAAAAAAAGTAGGAGGCTCGAGTCTGGAACTCAGAGTAAGGAGCAGGTATTCGCCTGGTATTAGCTCTTAGTTTTCTTGTTGAGTCTTTACCGTATCCATTGATCAAGTTCTAATAGAAGGTTTACAAATCAACTCCATTTTTTCGTTATACAGTTTCGGCGGGTTAAGCGAAGAAAGCCGATGGTGCAGTAACAGTAATAACTTTTTAATAAATCGAATTGATTGATTGATGCTTGCTTCTTCCTGCTGCTTGCTCACTGCGCGGGGTCAGAAGGAAGGTAGGAGGCATCCCCCGGGCCTTACCGAGGAAAGAAATGCTGCTTGCTTTTTTGGGGATCTTCTGCCAGGATACAAGACGGAACCATCTCGCACCTTCCCTACCGGACCTGTTCCCGTACTCTCGGGCCTTCAAACTAGATTTCTGATCTATTTCTTTCTTGTTAGCTTAACTGGCTAAATGGATTTCATTGGCAGTTTGGTCCGATCAGTCGGATTCATATGTATTATGGGCTATTTGCCTTGGTTTAGGGGCCAGATTCAGAGCAAATCACTAATGTCGAAACTCTCGAATAACCTTTAATATTATGAGGGTTGGGACTTGTTTCAATTTACCGAGTTGAGTAAGGATAAATTGCTTTTTCAGCCAGCTGACATAGGGGGATAAAGCTTTTAAGCCACTCGAGATAGGCACTGTGAAAGAAAAGAGTTCGATATCCGATCCGTGTAAGAGCGTCTCAGAAGTCCCTACCCTTATGTATTCAAAATTTTTCCTGAAAGCCGGGCATTCTCAAGCACCGGATTCAATAGCAATTACAGGGGATTCTTCCATTCTAGCTGCCTATTCAATACAATAGCAATGGTCAGGAAGGTGCAAACAGGCTTTATGCCTCTAAGGACAGAAGGAATCGAAGAAAAGTCACTACCGGCGAATCGGATTGCCCAACTTGCGCCTAAAAAAAAAAGGCTTCAGTTGAGCCTAAGACACGGGGTGTCCAACCGCAAACAACCAAATGGACTCTCCTTTGGTTGGACATACTACGCATAGTAGTCCCGCTCGCCGTGAGCGAGTAATCTTTGCGTACATGCTTACTTCATCTTGACTTCTTACACCTGCTGCTGGGCAATTAATTCCTTGCTTCCGGTACAAGAACTCAAGCAAAACAAAAAGCACCGTAGCGTAAGGGAGGACAGAATCGACAGCAGCCAAGGCGCTTAGAACAATGGGAGCAAGACTTCCAAGTCTGCCCGCCATAGACGAAGACTGAGCCTATATATTCTATTAAAAAAGTTTTTTAAAGGATCATCACTCTGATCACAGATAAACGAGATTCGATCATGTAGCAACCGGGCTACATACCTAAAAAAGCGTGTAGTCCGTTACTACACTCCCGCCTAGCCGTAACCAGCATGAAATATGGGATCTTCTCCCACAATAAACGTCTGGAAGAGAGAAAGCCTCCATCTTACCAGGGAGCCGGCCGTGCTTTTGCCCGAGTGGTTACTTCTTTCGCGAGTGAAAAGCTCGTTTCTTCCTTGCTTTCAAGGTTTCGCCCTTCGAGGCATAGCTCAGGAAGGGCGAAACCTAAGACGCGAATCAATGTTACACCCTCAGACGCGACATCTAGCTAGCGACTTCTAAGCCTTATCCTAGTGCTCATCCTACTCCTACAGCTAATGCTATTGCTTTCTTTTCTGTCACACGCCATTCTAACAGCTTGAAAACAAGCTCTTCTTCAACAATTGCAAAGAGAAGAGCCTATTCTGATTAAAGCGCTGTCGACTCTTTAAGAACAGGAGTGACAGTGGTATCAGCTATTTATACCAGACCCGCTTTCAGTTCATTTCCTATTTAGTCAGATCAGGGATTTTCAAATGAATCTCATCCGTGAAAAAGAAATGAATTGCTCGAGTCAGCTTGGGCTTGGTTCCGTTCAACCATCAAGAAAGAAGCAAGCCTTTTACCGGGTTTCCCTCTTTCTGGTTCAAATCAAATGCCAACGTGCTTCAAACATCAAGTTCGAAGTGGGATGGGATCTAGCCTTTGGGCTTAGTTCAGAGTTCTGCCTTCTAGGCTTCTTCAAATTCACTAAATGATCTTCTTACGGCCTAGATTTAGCAATCATGTCATCTACATACACCTCGATCTCCTTATGCATCATATCATGAAATAGAGTGACCATGGCGCGCTGGTAGGTTGACCCGGTTTAGACCAAAAGAAAAGGCATCACCTTGTAGCAGAAAGTGCCCTATTCTGTAATGAAGGTTGTCTTCTCTCTGTCTTCCTCAGCCATCTTAATCTGGTTGTAACCCGAGAATCCGTCCATGAAGGAGAATAATTCATGTCCCGCTGTATTGTCGACGAGCATTTCTATGTGTGGTAGCGGAAAATCATCTTTCGGGCTTGCCCTGTTCAGGTCTCGATAGTCAACACACATTCTGACTTTGCCATCTTTCTTCTGGACTGGCACTCTATTTGCTACCCATTCTGGATACCCTGCTACCGTTATAAATCCGGCATTGAGTTGTTTCTGTCTGAACTTCTTCTTTGATCTTCAACTGGACAGCCATTTTCATCCTCCTAAACTTCTGTTTAACTGGCTTGCATTCCGGTCTAAGCGGAAAATGGTGGACCACCATGTCAGTGTCTAACCCAGGCATATCCTCATTCATAAGACCACGCGAAGACGTCTTTGTATTCCCTGAGAAACAGAATAAGCTGTGTCTTTAGAAGGATGTCCCGATTTTGACCTCTTTTATCTCCCCATCTTCACCTAAGTTCACTTTCTCAACCTCCTCCTGGTATGTCCTGGAATTCCCTACCAGGGAATCCTGGAGAGGGACAATTTCCTTTTCATTACGCTCTATTATTCTAAGGAGTGAATCCGGGGGTTCAATTTCTTCTTCATCGGTGTAGCTTCTTATTGGAGTTTCAACAGTTTTGTTTGAGCATACTAACTTTAATCGATCTGAATTATAGCACAAGAACCTGTAATAATAGACAAAAGACAGAGATTAATGGAAGTGCTTGGAATATGATGATTTTGGACAATTGTATAAAGGAAATGGAAACAAGTGCATTTATAGAAATTGAAATACGTATGCCTGGTTTTGCATCACCCTCCTAGAGGTCACAGGCGGGCTACACCTCTGGAGTACACCTTTGATACATCTTTATACAGAGCAGAGTTATGGGAGGCGCCTTCCATAGGATAGGGGATTGTAGCCAATAGATCGACCAAGCAGATTGAGGACAGGAGTTGTTGTCGAGTTGAAGACCACGTTCTTTCTGTGATTCCACAAGATCCAGCACACAACAGGGAAAACCATGCTCCAGGGGGCAGCACGGAGGTAGGACATCCCCTTTGACTGACAATTTAGTCTCAACCAATCATTCACTGTAAGCACTAAAAAGTTTTCTATGGTTGTGGGGATGTGAATAGCATTCCAAACATCCCTAGCCACTTTACCGTCTCGAAGAATATGAATAAGAGTTCAATATTGTCGTGGCAAAGAGGACAAGAAGGCAACTCTATGATGTCTCTTTTTCCAAAGAAGTTCTCTCGTGGCTATCCGACCCTGAAAGCAAGGCCACAAGAAGAATTTCATTTTAGGGAAAAGCATTTGAACAAGAGGAATGAAAGAAGAGCTTATTCGTATTCAATGCTAGCCGACCCATCCTCCCAGATCCGCATCATCGAGTGGTGTGACGACGACCAAGCCGAAAGACAGATCTCATCACAGCACTTGTAGTAAGCCTCCTAGTCCCACCTCTTCTCCTCGAGTCTTATAGTACTAAAAGGTTTTGCTGCTCTTCTTCTTCTTTCTGAAAGATAGCTATTCTTCGTCTCTCGAAAGAGGCTACGTACCTGTTAAACAATAAGCGCTACGCTTTTCCCTAGGGCTTTTTCACTTCTTGTCTACAGCAGTTCAAGTACGAGAGAATGAATTCCTCTAGCTAAGTTCCCTGTCGAGAGGGAAGAGAGGAGAAGTTACTTCGGGACTTAAGGTAGTTCAGTCACCCTCAGGTCATAATAGAGTCTAGTATGACATCGGTAGGAAGATAATGCAGCTAAGCCAAGACTTGCTTCTGAGGCATTTCAGACTTTACTTGCTGTTGCCGATATGATCTTTTCTCTTGTTGAAGAAGTGGAGTTTTGCTGTTATCGTAGATAAGAGTTACGGAATTGATAGAGCGGAACCCAATCCCCTAGCTAGGTTTGAAAGAAGAAGCTGCTACAGACAGAATAGGCTGCTCTCGAATGCCCCGCTACGCCCCTGTTCTGGACTCCGGTGCTATTGACTAAAGTGTTGACATATCGGATCTTCCGGAGCATTGATGCCGAGAATCGTCTAGTAGGTAGTAACTGATTGCCCACAGGGTTGTTCTCTTTGCAGGATTGGAGCTTTTAAGCCACTCTATGGCTAGCTTAGGAATAAAATCTTATTTTCTTTCTTTCTATTAGAATAGAAAGGTGCAGTACATACTCTCTAGAAAGAGAATATGAACGCGTGCTTTGAGAGGTTATGCAATCATTCCTTCTTTCGGGTGAGGAAAGGCTTATCTTGCTTTCTAAGCACCCTTGCAGTATAGGAAAAGGCCTAAATCATATCATCAATCAGTTTATGGGCTCGCTTTCAGCTCAACAAGTCTATGTAAACCTTCATTCCTGCCAAGCTGAGGCTGACAGCGCATTGTATCTAACCACACTGTGGCAAATCGATACAAGTAGCTAAACAGCTTGATATACTTTTCAATGCTATCTCCTGCCGGTTTGACGTGCTCTTTAGCTGCTAAACCGGACCAAAATGCCATACTACGACTAGTTCCAAAACGCACAGGTCGGGATAGGGTACTTTAGCAAGTACTGCTGTGATCTTTGCCCTTAGCCTAGCAGTAGGATGATTCTCTATTGCCGCTTTCATGTGACCACGAATGGCTCTTGTTCTCAGACCGGGAATCCTATTTCAAGTCAAGAATATGTAAACCGATGCCATAGCCTTACCACATCGCAATAGGAGCTGCAGTTAGCTCGAAAGGTAGTTGAGTGGGTAGGCAACTTACTAGGCATTTAGGGGGGGTAGCCGTTCACTCGTCTTTCAGCTCTGAAATGAGGATCAAATAAAACTAAATGTATTAAAGAAAGTGTCTATATCCGAACCATTAGTGGAATCAGAGACGGTAGAACCCAGATAGAGAATATAGTCACCGAGGTATAAAGAGATATTCTCTTTTATAGAATAGGGGTAGGATAGGAAAAAACTTTTCTTTTGTCGGGACTAGGCTAGGAATAAAAACCTAAGCCCGATTCAACCCAAGTCGCTCTTTTTTAAAGAGCTTCTCGATCAATAGCTTCTGAAAGGCCAAAGGAATTCTATCCGTGGCCGAAGACAAATCGAATGAGAATAAAGTGCGCTTCCCAATCAAGCGCCGTAAAGACCTTTCTTGATCGAAAGTCCCATCCATAGGTATACGCCTTAAAAGAGACATAGACCAATCATGTGCAGGGCGAAGCAAAGCTTGTTGAAAAGCATTCGGGATAGCGAAAACTCAGCACCCTACTTTATAACAGACTAAGGACAGACGGGAGGAATGGGATAACTAACTACGATGGCTGGACCATAGAAGACTGGAAGGAAGATACTTGGAAGGCTTACAAGCCTAGATGGACAACAGCTTAAGCGATACGGATATGGTGATAGACCGGCGAACACATGAACTCCCTCTAATTCACCTACCACCTATTCATCCCTTTCCTCAAAAGAAAAGAAGGAGTTTTTGTAGATCGTGAAGTGAGACAGCAAGAATGGAAGGAACTGAAATCACTGAAACAACAAAGAGAAATCCGGAATTGAGCCGGGGCAGCGTCTATAGCTGATGCACTGATTTGAGAGAGAAATGGCCTTATCCAGAAAGAAGCTCTTATCCCCACGATTTCGAGATTTACTCTCATCCCATAAACAGCGCATGCTTTCAATCGATATTGAGGCAGGTGAGTCATGATAATGCCATGCAGGGGCGAGGGAAAAAAACGAAACCAATAATAGAAGAGGAGCGGAAAGCCACTCGACCAACGGGAGAGGGGTGACGGCCGAACTCGCATCCGAGTCTTTTCTGCTGTTATATAGGCTGCCCTTCTTTACCAATGGTTGTTGACCAACAAATTATGCTATGCATGGGACTCTTCTCGTTGCTAGGCTTTCCACCAAGTGCTTTTCGATCTTAGGCGAACGAGGGTTACCGGCTTTGCGAGACCATTTCGATCTACTCATGGCTAAGCTCTATAGGTCCTTGCTTTCTCCAGACCAAAGGGCTTGTCTCCCTCAGTTGATGAAAGTTGAAGAATAGTGTGCAAAAACAAACTACCAAGAAGGCGAAAAAGAAGCTGCTGAAGCCAAAGAGGTTCTTGCTTTGAGAGAAGATTTAAGGGAACAGCTTCAAAAGGTGTTAAATGACTATAAAGTTGCAAGCAGAGAGACCCGCTTCTAAGGAAAAGAAGAAGACTAACGAATCCCTAGCGCCCCCAGATTGCAAAACTCCAGGAGCAACAAGGGATTCTCTTTGGGTAAGGGATCGACAGACAAGAGGGGAAGAGAATACGGAGTGTCCAATCTTTGGGCATGAACCCGAGAGTTTCCGGGCTTTCATGTGAGAAACTATTTGATAGAGTTTAAAAGGAGCGTAGCCGTAGCCTTATTCCGTTGGGAGGGGTGTCAAACTGAGATTCGAGCTATGCCCTGAGGTAAGCATTCCGTTAGCAAGGCTAGGCGCCGACTACTGATTATTATTCGAGAGCGGAGGAACTTCACTTCGAGGGAAGCCCGGGAAAACTCAATCAAGGAAAGAAAGACCCGTAAGCTGCTTCTTTGCTCACTGCGATTGCGATGTCTTATTATATTACTCTAAAGCTCAGGGTTTTCCGGCTCTTTTGAATGTGAATATTGAGTCCCATAGTCTAAAAGTCTTCCTGGGCTTTGGCTAGTGTGAATCCTCCTCCAAAAATAAAAAGGAGTGAGGTGTCCCACGGGCGTAATAACAGTTTTTTTTTTTTAGGCTACTTCCTCTTGAAAAGGAACCACTTACTTCAACCGTAGAGGTCTTTTCCCCTAAAGAAAGGGAAGTCCCTCATTCATGGAGAAGCTTTTGAGCTCGGCTCGGGTTCCTCATAACAAACTTGGTCGAAAACCCAAGTCTTGATGCCAATGTTGGCCCGTAACCCCTTTCTCAATGAATAGAGAGAAAGTTAAAAAATCACCTTCGTTTGTAAACTAAATGTTGGCAAAGCCAATTATTCCATCTTCGGGCATTCGTTCCAGTATTTAAGAACTCTAGGTAAAAAAGCTAAATAAAAGAATTAACCTATTATCTATCCTTTCGATTTATAAGGAGAAAGCGGGCTCTTCAGCTACATCAAGTACCACATCATCCGATTCAGATTCAATAGTAGCATTTTTACTGCTTTTCCCTTTAAGAGCATAGCATAAAGCGAAGAGGAACCGGGAATCATTAGCTGAATGAAAAGCGCTTGCTATCAGAGCAGCAAAGTACAATCTTTTAGTGAGGAATCCAACTAATCGCTAGAACCACAGCTCAGCTCGGGTCCTCATAGATCGACCCCCCTTTGCTATGACTATGCACCTGAAGCCGCTCTATCTATATAATAGAAAGGTACATCTCGAGGGAGTTCCGGTGTCTTGGGTATTGGTCGATGGCGGGGCCGCAGTTAACATCTTGCCATGGTCCGTTCTGAACCGACTCGGGAAGAACAAAGATGATTTGCTGCCCACAGATTTATGCATCATTAATTTCACAGGAGGAATCTCTAAAACTATGGGGGTATTCCCCGCAGACATGACAGTTGGCAGCAAAACCGCGCTAACAGCATTCTTCGTGGTAAAGGCCACTGCCAGCTACAAGGTCTTGGTAGGGAGAGACTGGATCCACGCTTGGATGGTAGTCCCATCATCCTTGCACCAACTCTTGGTGTTTTGGAATGGAAACGATGCTGAAATCCTCTGGGCAGATGAGGAGCCACTCATTGTTAAGGTGCACGCCCAGGAGGCATTCTTGTACCAAGAGAATGTGGGCCCCGTACGTTTTTTGGGACAGAGCTAGTATGGTAAACCTAATAATGTGACTTAGGACAAGAAGAAGATAGACGAAGGCATGCGTCATATATGGCTCGACCTCGTCAGGCCAAGCTCTTTAAGGCCGGCAAGGTTCATCCC